AGGGTCTAAAGCGGGTAGCGGGAATCGAACCCGCATCGTTAGCTTGGAAGGCTAGGGGTTATAGTCGACGCCGATTCAATTCAACATTTTGAACGTCTCTAATTCAAAACCGAACATGAAACTTTGGTTTCATTCGGCTCCTTTATGGAAGATGTATAAATTCCTAGATCTAAAGATCTAAAAGATGTGAATGCAAATTCTACCCATAACATCTATGTTAGCTTTTTTGTCTGAATACATTGAATTCAAAAAGACTTGCTTTCTGGATGATCCCGCTAGAATAAGATAATTGTAACAATCTTTCTAGTTCCTTCGTTCTTTATTTCTATTTCAAAAAATCCTTAGGAAAAGTACTTTGTTCCCACCGAGCTAAAACAATATGTCGATGTCTCTAGTAAATCAAAGTCATCGTTTAATAGCTATTTTGCTTCAATTTCTTCTCTATCAACTCAAAATGGAAGATTTAGTTACGGTTAGAAATCCACTTTTCTATCTTCAGCCATGGATCTTTATTCATAATTTGTGAATTGGATTAATACTTCCAATTAAATAATTATGTTTCGCAATTTTAGAATCCAATTTTCAATTTACAATTGACCTTTGGATACAAATCACGAGAATTTCTATTTTTCCTCGAATCAGTCATTGAGAGGTAAAGGATTAAATCCTTTTAAGAAAAAAAGTTTTTAATCGGAATATAAATTAAACCGAGGGACCCCTTAACTATTAAGGGGATTAATAGAACGAATCACACTTTTACCACTAAACTATACCCGCTACAATGTGATTATTGTATACAAATGGATCTTTTGTCGAATAGAGGCATTTGGCGTAATCAAAATAGGATCCTAAACGAATCATGAAAATTAGAGTGTTCACTTTCTTTTTTTTACTAAAGTCATTTTGATAGAGACGATTCACTAAAAGCACCAAAATCATAACATAAAAATGCGTTGTGTAAGAGTCCAGAGTTTATTTTGTTTATTCCATATCTCTTTGTTATTACAAAAAAAATAGAAAACACAGTAGTTAAAGTAAAAAAAAAACGAATAAAATAATAAGAAATCACACTTTCGAGTTGTTTTAATTTACTAACAAGTCTTTCTGTTTTCAAACCCGAGAAAGGGTTTTCTCTATTATTCGTTGGAACAAAAAAAGGGCTTGGCAAAGGGCCCTGACTAGGTCAATACCTAGCCGGGCCGGGCGTGGGAGTAAAAGAAAAGTGCCTTTTCGATCAAAATGAAAACAATTGGATCTTTTTAGCTCTTATTTTATTTTAGCTCTTACTTTATCTAAATGGAATTACTGATAAAAGTTATACATATCTAATCTATATAATAAAAAGATAGAAAGAAAGCCTTTTTTAATCCTTACTTTATGTGTAATGTAACATAGTATTTTTTTTTCAATTGGGAGAGATGGCTGAGTGGACGAAAGCGGCGGATTGCTAATCCGTTGTACAAGTTATTTGTACCGAGGGTTCGAATCCCTCTCTTTCCGCCTCCCTCGATTACTTGATATTTTAATTTCATTGATCTTTCAAAATTTGCAAATCATTTTTCATTTTATTCTTCACGTCCAGGATTACGCCCCGGATCATTAGATAGGAATCCAAAGATGAAGAGAGAAACAAAGAATATCACTACTGTATAAACGAAAAGTTTGAGAGTAAGCATTACACAATCTCCAAGATCATTTTTTTTTGAAAAGGGGGAATAGATCGTCTGTTTTTATACCACATACCCTAATTCTATTTTGACATCACGAAATGAATGAGGCGCTTTCTAGAAATAGAAAAACTTTTGAATTTATGAAAATTCTTTTGTCATATAGAGTCTTTCATTACTAAAATTGCATTTCATACCCAAAATTATATATTCTCGAAGATTCGGATACTAATAGGATTAGTGTCTTTCATTGGAAAACAAAATGGGATCTGAATGGGGTGATTTAGATTTTTCGCGTCTAGTCAAGAGTTTCTTTGAATTGAGGGTTCATTCTTGTGAGACTTATTTGATCCAATTGATAAAATCTTCGAAATAAATCCTGCATTTTCTAGGATAATATTCAAGATCTCAGCGAAAACTTACAGCAGCTTGCCAAACAAAGGCTAAGAGAAAAAAAAACAGAGGTATGACTGGCATAACATCTACAATCGGATTCAAAAAAGCATAGGCCTCCGGCAATTTGGCGAAGACAAAATTACTCGAATAAAGAGCCGAATTAATACAGGTCAAACTAAAGATATTAAGCATAACAGGCATTTTGTTCTTGGAGATAATTTTATTTTGATTGAGTTATTGATATGAAGTCAAAAGGAAGAAAGTAAGGTAGAAAAAATTCTTCTTTGTCTTTGAATTCACCCAATCAAAAACCCTCCCACTCTCAAATAGAATAGAAGAAATTCGACTTTCATACAATATCTTAATTGAATTATATGTAATGATCAATAAATTGAATTTTATTCTATATATATACGTATCAAAATCTTAGCAAGAATATATTCTCTAAATTAGATATTTGAATTCGAATTGACGATCAACCAATACCAGCATTATTCTTTATTAGTGTTGAATAAAAATTTAAATGGGGCGTGGCCAAGTGGTAAGGCAACGGGTTTTGATCCCGGTATTCGGAGGTTCGAATCCTTCCGTCCCAGATCATATTCCACTCTAAATATAAATTTGATTAGAATAAAAATAAGTAAAAAAAGATTCTTGTGAACAACTTTCTGTTTAGTTTATGTTTAAAGGTCTAATATTGAATAGAATGCGATGCTTATTTCTTTTTTTTATGATTTTTGATTCCTATATAATTTTTAGAGTAGATTGAAATTAATTAGAAAGGGGACGTCTTATAGGTATTTCGTGTTTGACTCTAATGAATAATTAGAAATCTATGGAAGGAGTGGGAAGAATTGAGATAGAGGAATTCATTCATTTTATTCACTTTCCTTTTTCCTTTATTTCTTTTATGACAATCTTATAGTCTTATAGAAAGATTACTGAATCTTAAGTTAAACAAAATATGAAAATACATATATAAAACTAGGAAATGCATAGTCTATATGTATATATTATTATTGCTCTATAGTTCTATTTCATATTGCTCTATAGTTCTATTTCAGTAAGAGCAGTTTTTCGTTCTGAAACAAAAATTTTATGATCTCTTAAATTGAAAGGGCAAATTTCAATATCTAACCATATTTAACATAGAATATCTATAAGAGTAACAATTGTTTAATCTATCTGATAGAAATAGATAGGAACTCTTCTTTTAGCTATTTTATAAAATTAAGAATCGAAAAAATAAGGACTCAAATCTTCCCTCCCATCAGTCTTTTTTATTCATTTCATAAAAATAAACGAAAAATGTAAGTTATTCCATTTTTTATTTATATTTTATTATATAATCATTTTGATAATTTTTAAAAATCTTGCATTTATACTATACAATACAATAAAATTCTATACAATACAATAAAATTGGGGTGACGTTGAATTCGTGCTAAAACCTCTTCAGAAAAATTTCTATCCATCTATTCCATCTATCTAGAAGAAAAGCAATAGATTACTATGTAGCGAATGCACCAATGATTATTCACGATTCCATAATTGAATCAATTCCATACCGGTTCCAAATTAGAGAAATGTTATGGTAAAACTTCGTTTGAAACGATGTGGTAGAAAGCAACGTGCGACTTGAAAGACATGATCCATTGTGGATTTTTACATCCACCATTTTATATAAGAAAGAATGAAAGTGCTCTTGACTCGACATCATTTATTCTGTTTAGCTAGAAACCCTATTGGGTTGTAATGGAAATAGTCCATGATGGAGCTCGAGTAGAAAGTATTGATTCATTTCTCCGGGGCAAGGGTCTATGGTTAATGCCAATCAATAAATTGGAACAACTTCGTAAGTATATCGTTGATAGAGAAATCGAAAGGGTTTTACGTTCCCAATCTAAAATAAAATTTCTTGGAATTGAAAAAAAGAATCTTTCCATACAAAGTGTATCGCATAAGAATCAACCCTTTCTATGATTCTTTACTAGAAATCAATCGTAAAAAAAGGTATGTTGCTGCCATTTTGAAAAGATTAAGAATCACCGAAGTTATGTCTAAACCCAATGATTTAAAACAAAGATTAAAGGATCCCAAAACAAGAAAAGATCTTTTCCATTGTTTCCATAATCGGATGATAATAAAAATGCAAATAGATTTGAAACGAAAGAAACAAAAAGGGGGTTTAAAGACCACTCAATAAATGAAATGCTAAAATATTTTCTTTTGAGCCACTTGAGAGTTATCTAACTTGAGTTATGAGTACAAATGATTTTTTTTAAAGAAGTAAGAATAAAAAGGGGGGATTGAAACCAAAATCTAATTTATTTAACCATTTTATAGACCCATTTGTGATTGTATGTAATCCTATACATATCCTATACATTAAGTAGAACTTAGAATCATTTTTAACGAGCCGTACGAGGAGAAAACTTCCTATACGTTTCTAGGGGGGGGGTTATTTTTTTACATCTATCCCAATGAGCCGTCTATCGAATCGTTGCAATTGATGTTCGGTCCCGAAGAGAAGGGCGAGATCTTCGGAAAGTGGGTTTTTATGATCCGATAAAGAATCAAACTTATTTAAATGTTCCTGCTATTCTATATTTCCTTGAGAAAGGTGCTCAACCTACAGAAACGGTTCAGGATATTTTAAAGAAAGCGGGGGGGTTTAAGGAGTTTCACTTTCACTCTAATCAAACGAAATCAAATTAAGGAAATAAAAAAAATAATAGAGTAATAGAGAAAGATTGTATAAAACTATATAGGAGTCATCATTCCCCTAACTTTTTATTTTCTCTTTTGCTCTATTCATACCAATTCATTACTCCCCTATGTTCTATAACAGTAAAACCAGAATTTCTTAATTTATTGATCCTAGAAAAATTCTGACAATCTCTTCAATTTGGTAGTTTTCGTCGGAACTTTATTACT